GTATTGATAGTTATCTTCGTTTTGAAATCAGTATTCATAGTTCCATTTTAGGTGATACCGAAAATTACAGTAATAGTTACATTTCTAGTTTCATTTGTAGTGAAGGCGTAAGCAATAGTGAAAATGGAAATTCTAGTATACGAACTGATGGTAACAGCCGCGATTTCAATATAAGAGGAAGATCTAATGATTTTGATATAAATAAAAAATACAAAAATTTATGGGTTCAGTGCGAAAATTGTTATGGATTAAATTATAAAAAATTTTTTAGATCAAAAATGAATATTTGTGAGCAGTGTGGATATCATTTGAAAATGAGCAGTTCAGATAGAATCGAACTTTTGATTGACCCGGGCACTTGGGATCCTATGGACGAAGATATGGTCTCCATGGACCCCATTGAATTTCATTCAGAGGAGGAACCTTATAAAGATCGTATTGATTCTTATCAACAACGAACAGGTTTAACTGAAGCTGTTCAAACAGGCATAGGTCAATTAAATGGTATTCCCATAGCAATTGGGGTTATGGATTTTCAGTTTTTGGGGGGTAGTATGGGATCTGTAGTAGGCGAGAAAATCACTCGTTTGATCGAGTATGCTACTAATCGATCTCTACCTGTTATTATTGTGTGTGCTTCCGGAGGAGCACGTATGCAAGAAGGAAGTTTGAGCTTGATGCAAATGGCTAAAATATCTTCTGCTTCATATAATTATCAATCAAATAAAAAGTTATTCTATGTATCAATCCTTACATCCCCTACAACTGGTGGAGTAACGGCCAGTTTTGGTATGTTGGGAGATGTCATTATTGCTGAACCTAACGCGTACATTGCTTTCGCAGGTAAAAGAGTAATTGAGCAAACATTGAATAAAACAGTACCCGACGGTTCACAAGCAGCTGAGTATTTATTCCATAAGGGCTTATTCGACCCAATCATACCGCGTAATCTTTTAAAAGGCGTTCTGAGTGAGTTATTTCAGCTACACGGTTTTTTTCCTTTGAAAAATAGATATATATAATATAGAAATAAAACGCAAATATTAAAATCTAGAAAAAATAGAAGTGATTTCTATGCCTTGCCTACCAAGAACTTCCATTTTTTATTAGAAATCTAATCCCTTTTTTGGGGGTTGAATTAGTTTAGTTAGAGTCGCGAACTTATAATAAACTCTTTATCTTTTTTTTTTTTACTCTTTATTTTATTACTTTATTTTATTAGTAAGATAGAAAGAGTATTAAGGACGGGAGAATTCAGAAAATTTCTTAAACTTAAAGTGGGTTGTCATACATATTCGTGTAGAAAGATGAATAGGTACACTAAATTTTCATTTAGTTCTCATTCCTTGCACTTATTAAGTACTTACATATTATTTATAATAATTATAATATAATAGATATACTTATGATATCTTTATATTTATAATAGATACAAATATTTAATTAATAGATACAAATATTAAATTGAGGTACCCGTTCTATGACAGATCTTTACTTACCTTCTTTTTTTGTCCCTTTAGTAGGCCTAGTATTTCCGGCGATTGCAATGGCTTCTTTATTTCTTCATGTACAAAAAAAGAAGATTGTCTAGACCTGATGGGGCCAACCAGATATTTTTTTTTTTTACAGATATTTGTTTAGTGTAATGCGGTATGATATGTGCCTTTTTCCGAATACAAATGAAAGAACTGTTATGCATGCGGATACATGATATCCGTATAAATCCATGTATATACGGGTTATAAAAACGATCGGCAAATATTTTTAAAATAGAAAGTCAATGTATCTAACCAATTACTCCTAAGGGTTCATATCAGAATAGTTTTAGTTAATGAAAGTTACTTTGGCATCAAGAAAAGTAAAGTCACATTTTTTTTTCTGAATTCCAATCGAATGCAATCGGATCTAGTATAGTATGAACTGGCGATCAGAACATATATGGATAGAACTTATAACAGGGTCTCGAAAAGCAAGTAATTTTTTCTGGGCCTTTATTCTTTTTTTAGGTTCACTAGGATTCTTAGTGGTTGGAATTTCTAGTTATCTTGGTAGGAATCTGATACCTGGATTTCCTTCTCAACAAATTATTTTTTTTCCACAAGGGATCGTGATGTCGTTCTATGGGATCGCGGGTTTATTCATTAGTTCCTATTTGTGGTGCACAATATCGTGGAATGTAGGTAGTGGTTATGATCGATTCGATAGAAAAGAAGGAATAATGTGTATTTTTCGTTGGGGATTCCCCGGAATAAATCGTCGCATTTTCCTTCGCTTCTTTATGAAAGATATCCAATCAATCAGAATGGAGGTTAAAGAGGGTCTTTTTCCTCGTCGTATTCTTTATATGGAAATCAGAGGCCAAGGAACCATCCCCTTGACTCGTACTGATGAGAATTTGACTCCACGAGAAATTGAACAAAAAGCTGCCGAATTGGCCTATTTCCTGCGCGTACCAATTGAAGTTTTTTGAATTTTTATCAAAAGAAACAAATTCGTTCGGATTTATACAATTGAGATATTCGGAAATCCCATTTACTTAGAATTTACTTATTCTATTATATATATATATATTTAATTCGAAACGGGATCCTTAATTCTATTTCTATATTCTTTTTTCTAGATCTAAGGACTACATTTTTACAAAAAACTGGGAATAGATCCATAGGTTCGATACCTTGTTATAGAACTCGTGCTTTAGAGAAATATAAGATCAGATAAAGTTGACAAATGAAGCAGTTCATTAACAATTCACAGAAAAAAAAAATGAAAAAAAAGAAAGCATTGGCTTCCCTCGCGTATCTTGCATCTATAATATTTTTGCCCTGGTGGATCTCTCTCTCATTTCAAAAAAGTCTGGAACCTTGGATTATTCATTGGTGGAATACTAGGCAATCCGAAAATTTTTTGAATGATATTCAAGAGAAAAATGTTTTAGAAAAATTCCTAGAATTAGAAGAACTATTCTTGTTGGATGAAATGATAAAAGAATACCCAGAGACACATATAAAAAAGCTTCGTATAGGAATACACAAAGAAACGATACAATTGGTCAAAACACATAATGAATATCATCTCCATATCATTTTGCATTTGTCGACAAATATAATCTGTTTTACTATTCTAAGTGGTTATTTTATTCTGGGTAATGAAGAACTTGTTATTCTGAATTCTTGGATTCAGGAATTCTTCTATAACTTAAGTGACACAATAAAAGCTTTTTCTATTCTTTTAGTTACTGATTTATGGATTGGATTTCACTCAACCCATGGTTGGGAACTAATGATTGGTTCGATCTACAATGATTTTGGATTGGCTCATAATGAGCAAATTATATCTGGTCTTGTTTCCACTTTTCCAGTTATTCTAGATACAATTGTGAAATATTGGATCTTCCATTTTTTAAATCGCGTATCTCCTTCGCTTGTAGTCATTTATCATTCAATGAATGAATGAGAAACTTATTTGATTTCCTGATATCAATCAAAAAGTTTTTTCACGTAAAAAAAGGGGCATTTTTTATTTTTCTCATTCTTTATACTTTTCAAGGCCTTCGTCCTGTTTTTGTCAAATTTTTTCAGTACAATGGCAGACTCGTGGATAGGGAACTATACTAGATACCTATCTAATTTATTGTAGAAATTCCGGGATCAATGATTGGATCATGCAAAATAGAAATACTTCTTCTTGGGTAAAGGAACAGATGACTCAATTTATTTCTGTATCGATCATGATATATGTAATAACTCGAGCATCTATTTCAAATGCGTATCCCATTTTTGCGCAGAAAAGTTATGAAAATCCACGAGAAGCAACCGGGCGAATTGTATGCGCCAATTGCCATTTAGCTAATAAGCCTGTGGATATTGAAGTTCCGCAAGCTGTACTTCCTGATACTGTATTTGAAGCAGTTGTTCGAATTCCTTATGATATGCAAGTGAAACAAGTCCTTGCTAATGGTAAAAAAGGGGCTTTGAACGTGGGGGCTGTTCTTATTTTACCCGAGGGATTCGAATTAGCCCCCACCGATCGTATTTCTCCCGAGGTGAAAGAAAAGATAGGAAATCTGTCTTTTCTGAGTTATCGTCCTAATAAAAGAAATATTCTTGTGATAGGTCCTGTTCCAGGTCAAAAATATAGTGAAATCGTCTTTCCCATTCTTTCCCCCGACCCTGCTACAAAGAAAGACGTTAACTTCTTAAAATATCCTATATATGTAGGTGGGAACAGGGGAAGGGGTCAGATTTATCCTGATGGGAGCAAGAGTAACAATACAGTCTATAATGCTACATCCGCGGGTATAGTAAGCAAAATAGTACGTAAAGAAAAGGGGGGATATGAAATAACCATAGTTGATGCATCGGATGGTCACCAAGCGGTTGATATTATACCTCCAGGACCAGAACTTCTTGTTTCAGAGGGTGAATCTATCAAGCTTGATCAACCATTAACAAGCAATCCTAATGTAGGGGGGTTTGGTCAGGGAGATGCAGAAATAGTGCTTCAAGATCCATTACGCGTCCAAGGGCTTTTGTTCTTCTTGGCATCTGTTATTTTGGCACAAATTTTTTTGGTTCTAAAAAAGAAACAGTTTGAAAAGGTTCAATTATATGAAATGAATTTCTAGATCCAGAAATTCCTTACCATCAAGTTGATAAAAAGCGCTGAATTCTTGTTGATCAAAAAAATGAAATATGTATTTCTGTAAACTTCCTTAAACCTACTTTGCTTTGTTTTTTGTTTTATAGTATTTTTGCGAGATCTATGGAATTCATTACTTGTATTCCATTTTTAGTACTAGGCACTAGCCAATAGGTATACAAAAACAAAGGAAGAAGATACAAGACAAGGACTGGATAAATGAAATGAAAGGAATAGGTACCTCTAGGAAGGATTATAAGTCTTCCTAATCTTCTATTCGACACAAGAAAAGGTAGAACTCCTTTTTCTTGTGTCGTCTTGTATCGAAATAATAATGCTTTTTCTCTTGTTCACCAAATATT